ATAAAAAGAGAAGAATTATAGGGGAGGGCAGTAGAAGAGATAAGGAGATAATGGAGAGATTAATTGGTAAATTGATGGGAGTGGGGGAGGCTTTGATAAAAAATTTTTTGTTATTAATAAGGATATTAAATAAGAGGTTTAAGTAAAAAAATAGCCTAATGAGGGAGCCAGAAATTAAAACTAGACAAGGGATAAATAGAGATTTTCTTATTATGAGTAAAATAATAATTAGTTTTGGAATAAACCCCAGGAGAGGGGGCAATCCGGCAAGTGAAAGGAGAAGAATAACAGATTGAGATGGAAGTTTAGAGGTTAGGGGTATAGAACTTTGGAGTTTATAGAAGTTAAATGATAAAGTTTTAAAGGAATTTATTATTGGAATTAAAATAATTGAATAAATAAAAAAGTAAAAAATGGCTGAGGAGGAAGAGAGGGAGCTCGAAGTAAGAATTCAACCTGTATGGTTAATAGAGGAATATGCAAGTAGGGGTTGAATTTGGGTTTGATTTAGACCGCCAAGACCTCCTAGGAGAGCACTAGAGGTACCCCTGAGGAGTAGAAGAAAAGAGGTAGTAGGAAGTGCGTGAGATATAATAATTCAAAGAGGGATGATTTTTTGTCAAGTTGCTAAAAGTATACAGATGGTTCATCTTGAGGAGGCTATTACGTTTGGAAATCAGAAGTGACAAGGGACTACACCTAATTTAAATAGAAGACCTAAAGTTAGGGTTATTATAGGGAAGTTCAGATTATCTGAGAATAAGGAGGGGAGTAGAAAAAGGGCCCTAAAGAGAAATAGAATAGACCCTGTGGCTTGAGCAAGAAAGTATTTAATTATTCTTTCAGTTTCTTGTTTTTGTGATCTTAGTGTTATTAGAGGGAGGAAGGCGAGGAGATTAAGTTCTATTCTTAATCATATTATCAATCAGTGATTTCTGGAGAGTGCAATCAAGGTACTTATAAAAAGGGAGGAGGAAAATAGAAGGGAATGGGGGAGGTAAGATATCATAAAGATAAAAAAGGAGTTGAACCTTTATAATTAAGATTAGAAGTCTAAATTTGCCCTCGGCTTATCTTAGGTTCAGTTTAGAGAGCCTTCATGTCATTCGTGAAGTAGGCCAATTAGAAGAATAATTAGAAATAGGATTGCGGTAAGGGCCGAGGATAGAGTAATGAGGGAGTTATTTAAGGTTTTAGGAAGTTGGATAATTAGGGCAATTTCGATATCAAAGACTAAAAATACTACAGCCAGAAGAAAAAATCGGAGGGAAAAGGGCACTCGTGCCCCTCTTTTGGGGTCAAATCCGCACTCAAACGCGGAAGATTTTTCTCGATCTTGGGATGATCGGGACGAGAGAATAAAAGCAATAATAAAGACAAGAATTGGGATTAGGATGGCAATAATACTGGAAAGCAGGATTGAGTTCATTTACTAGAAATAAATTTGTTTATTCTTTTTAGGTTAAAAGCCTAATGCTTATCCAAGCTCTCTAGTATATAAGAGGAAGGATTAACTTCCGCTTTAGAGTTCAAAGGTCTATGTGCAGAAAACACTTTCTTATAAAGATATTAAGGAGGTACTAATCCTATGTTTAACTTCATCAAAGTTATCCGTTCAATCCGGCGTAATATCGAAGTTGAGAAAGTAATAGGTGAATTTTATTTTCATATATTGAGCCTAAGTCAATTGCACTAATCTGCCAACCTATTAGATTCAAGGAATTAATTGTTTATAGAGGTGTTATTTGAATTCAGGAAATAAAAGTGTTTTTTAACTCAAGGTCCTTTCGTACTATTGGTTAAGGATTAAATTAAAGATAGAAACTGACCTGGCTTTCGCCGGTCTGAACTCAGCTCATGTAGGATTTTAAAGGTTGAACAAACCTACCTTTTAGAGCTTTTGCGCCCTAAGGATATCCTAAGCCAACATCGAGGTGCCAATCTTTTCTGTCAATTTGAGCTCTAGAGAAAAATTAGCCTGTTATCCCTATGGTAGCTAGTTTTGTTAATCATAAAAATGGATCATTTAGGTGGACTAATAAGTCTTTTGAAAAAGGAATTTTTGGGTGTTCCTTTGCTGCCCCAGCAAAATTCTTATTTTAGAGAAAATTTTATTTTTATTATAGATGTCTAGAATTAGAATAAAGCTCAATAGGGTCTTTTTGTCTTTTAAGAAAATTCAGGCTTCTTCACCTGAAGATTAATTTTCATTGGCTAAATAGAGACAGGGGAACTTTCGTTTGTCCATTCATACTAGCCACTAATTAAGAGGCAAATGATTATGCTACCTTAGCACGGTCAGGGTACCGCGGCCGTTGAACTTTAAGTCACTGGGCAGGATGTACCTTTTATATTTTAACAAGAGGCAATGTTTTTGATAAACAGTCGAAGTTCTTATTTGCCGAGTTCCTTTAAAGAGTTTGAGGTATATAAAATTATTAGGGAGGGGGTTTTAGGGGAAAAATAAGGGAAATTATAGTATTAATATTAGCAGAAATTTATAGTAGTGGGTTTATAGAAGAAGTTCAATTGAGTTCGTATCTTAGATGAAAAATTTAAAGAAAAAAAGTTATAACACTTTTATAGGGTGGCTACTTTTAGGCCTACAAATTAATAGTGGGGATGATATTACGAAAAAAATAAAGCTTATCCTTTATTTTATAACATAGCAAAGTTTGCTTGGTTTACTAATATAAAGTTATTGAACAACCAGCTATTAATTAGCGCGAGGGTATGTAGCCTCTGGGCCTATTTTTGGAAAACTTTTTGTAACAAGAGAAAGGGGGCTCTTAGCAAAAAAGGCTCAGCTCGCTTAATTTTCGGGGATTATTAGTTTAAAATTTTTCTTGCTAAACCATGATGCAAAAGGTACGTTAATTAATAACTACTAATTAAATAGAGGGAGGTTCCTATATAGTACTAGAAAAAGATAAGGATAGTTCTCAGGTAAATATATTAATGGTTTAAAATAAAAGGGGTGAAGTAAGAAGAAAGGTTAGTCGAAGCAAGTTGAATTAAACAACTCTTTTTCCAGTGTAAGTGGAGGGTATACGCTTGATACTATGCTTTGAAGGCGCAACTTCCGTTACGCCTACCTTGTTACGACTTATCTCGCTTTTCAGTGAGAGTGACGGGCGGTGTGTACACGCTTCAGATGGCCTAATTCATAAAGAATTCTTTTTTTTATTACTTTTAAGTCCGCCTTCATGAAAGAGTTTAAGCTTTCTTTTCGTTTCTAGTTTTAGATTGTAACCCATTTTTCCTTTATCATTGGCTGCATTTCGACCTGACGTTATGAGTTATTTCATTGGGTTTACTAGGTCTTTTGCAAGGTAAACTGACGACGGCAATACACAGGCTGGAGATTGCAAGACAAAGTGAGGTGAACGGGGGGTATCGGATTAAAAAACAGGTTCCCCTAGGAGGTTGAAGGGCCGTCAAGTTCTTTGAGTTTTAAGCATGAGCTTGTAGTCCTCTGGTGAGGTGATTTATAGCTAAGAATAGAAGGGTATCTAATCCTTGTTTTTGTCTTAGCTTTCGCGGGGTTGAAGTGTGATAGGAAGTTATGGCTGATCAAATTTAACTTATTTGGGCTTTGGTTGCTATCATGGGTATATCTTACCGCAGTGAACCCGGAAAAATTAATTTGAGTTTATTGTTTAACCGCGACTGCTGGCACGATTTTGGTCAACTCTTTTCTTTTACCCGTTTCTTACTTTAGTAAATGGAAGCAGAATTAAATACTGCAGGCGTGAGGTTGCTTAAGTGTTTTGGTTATATCTTATACTTGGCGGGAAGATTTTATTTTTAAAATAAAGAAAGAGGTGGCTTACTCACGGGAGGAAAAAAATTTGCATGTATTTTTGTTAAAGATAATTAATTGGGCAGCTAGAATCAAACTGTTAGTAGGAGAGAAAAGTCTCATTCCTGGGGTATGAGCCCAGTAGCTTTATTTAGCTTATCTTACTAAGCCCTAGTGATTGCACACTTCTAAGGTTGCAGCTTAGCGTTGTTTATTCAACTATAAGGCTTTCTTCTATAGGGATGACTTTGTTAATAAAGTTTCGGGATAATTAATTTAAGGAGTTGTAAATTGGAAATGTTGCTGGTATCTGGGATAAGACAAAAAGGTGGTTTTGAAGTGGTTCTAGGAGAAATTGGGTCTAGGAGAAAAAAAGGAAAAAAATCGGGGGTCTGTCGGGAATTGGTTTTAGGGAAAACAGGGTCTGAGGGGCAAAAAAAGGGAGTTTTGGGGGGGGGGTGTGTCTCCACAAGGAAAAACGGGTGTATTAGGGGAAAACAGGCTGAAACAGGGTAAAAAACTATGTTTTTTTACCCCCTCCTATAGGAGCAGTACCTAGGGTAAATAATATATTAATTAGTATTTAATACTAGATCTTGAATGAGACTATTTACTAAATTATAAAAGTAAAACTCAGTTTAATGTAATATATACATTTAAAAAAAAAACTGTCAGTTGGCGCTGCAAGAAGCGGGGTTAATTTAGGAATAGAGTGGCAAAGCAATAGGATATTAATTTCATGAGGAGATGACAGCCAGATTTGGAGTGAGTAGGACAAGGGGGGCGGTTATAAGAAGAAGGGGGGTGAAGTGAGCTAAAGGGATAAATGAGGCGGGGTTGAAGTAAGAGTTATTAGGGCCGTGCTGGGAGGCAGTGAATATGTGGAGAGAGTAGGTTGCAGTTAGAAAACTAATGAGGATAATTGAGAGGGAAAAGTAAATGGATTTGGAGAGAGAGGCAGTGAGGAGAATAATTTCTCTTATAAGATTGATTGAGGGAGGTGCGGCCATATTTGATGCTGTTAAAATAAACCATCAGAAGGTTATTATTGGGATAATATTAATCATACCTTTAGTTAGTGAAAGGCTCCGGGTGTTGGTTTTTTCGTAGGTTATATTTGCAATAGCAAAAAGGGCAGAGGAGCATAGGCCGTGAGCTACTATTATAGCAAGGGAGCCTTGTCAACCTCATTTGGAATTAGATATTAAACCTGCTGTAAGAAGACCTATATGACCGACGGAGGAGTAGGCAATTAAAGATTTTAGATCTTGTTGACGAATACAAATTATTCTGGAAATTACTGCCCCTCATAGAGAGATACTTATAAATACAGGGGCAATTGGTTTAGTTATTTTAAAAAGAAAGAGAGAGATTCGGATTAAACCATAGGATCCTAGTTTTAGGAGAATTCCTGCTAGGATTATAGAGCCAGCTACGGGGGCTTCAACGTGAGCTTTGGGGAGTCAAAGATGAACAAAGAATAGGGGTATTTTTACTATAAATGCTCTAACTGAGATCAAGGATCAAAAGGGGCAGGAAAGAGAGGAGTGGGGCCACAATCAAAAGGTTAAGGAAAAGGAAGTGTGGAAGTTTGTTTTATAAATTACAAGAAGGCTTATTAAAAGGGGAAGGGAAGCAGTGACTGTGTATATTATGAGATAAACACCTGCTTGGAGTCGCTCTGGCTGATAACCTCAGCCAATGATTAGAAGGAGGGTAGGGATGAGGGAAGCTTCAAAGAAAACATAAAATAGAATAAAATTGTTGACTCTAAAGGAGAGAACTAGGATGAGAGAGAGGAGAATAATTTGTATAGAAAAGAGTGAAATTTTGTTGTTATTATGGAGTGTAAGATATCTTACTATAAATATTATTCTAGAAATCCATGTCGTAAGAATAATAAGAGGAAGGTTTAAAAGATCAATGGAGAAGAGATTAAGAGGAGAGAAAGGAAAGGGGATTGAGATTAGCGGAAAGAGGAGAAGAGTGACAATAATTAGAGTAAAGGATGGAAGATGCCATTTTATATTATTATTTGAGTGGGAGTAGGGGAGTAGTAGGAGCAGTCTGAGAATAGGAATTATTATTTTTAACATTTATTAATAGAAAGGGTTTTAATGAGATCAGATGCATAGAAGCGGGTTATAATAACTAAAAGAGCTAAGCCTAAACTTGCTTCGCATGCCCCTAAACAGAGAATAATGAGAATTATAAAGAGGTTGGATGTTATTAGAACAAGGGGGATAGTTAAGGTAAAAAGAAGAATAATGGCTTCAAGAGATAGGAGAGTTATTAGAAAGTGTTTTCGCTGGGTTGTAAGAGTAAAGAGGATAACTAATATAGTAATGGGAAGGAAAGTGAAGTGGGCTTGGGATAACATAAGTCAAGAAAGAAGTTAGGATTCTTATTCTTTGGTTTACAAGACCAGTGCTTTATAGCTTTCTTGACATATCAGGTAGCAATTATTAATTGATTGTTGGCTCCCAAAGTCAGTGTTTTAATTTAAACTACAACCTGGTATAATAGGTGCTGAGCACATTTTTAGTATGAAAAACTAACGTGTTGAAATTACACTACAATTATTTGCTTAAAGAAAAAGTTCATTTTAGCAGCTTCAGTGCTATGTTTTAATTAAACTATTTAGGCATTAAAGGAAGAAGATTAGGGGTAATATAATTATGATTGGAAGAAGAATTTGGGTAGTAATTAGTGATTTTTGGAGAGGTCGCGTGTTGGAAATAATGAGAGATGAGAGGTTTAATATCCCTTTTCTTCTAGAGGCTTCTATTCATCCTTGATCTGAGATTTTTAGGAGATTATGACTTAGATTTAAGGGGGTTTTTAGGAGGCCTTGTGAGGTGAGGGAGGTTAAATATCACATAGATAAAGTTCCTAATTTGTTAGGGGAGAGGGGTTTGTATTGGAGAGAGCTGGAAGTGAAAATGTTTCATGTAATAAGAACTCCTAGAAGGGAGACTAGAAGGGGAAGGGATTTTATTGAAGGGGATAGAAATGAGGGGGTGTTAAGAGGAAGAAGAGTTCAGTTAACAATAGCACCTCTCGTGATTGCTCCTGCAGTAAGAAAAATAGCAGGGGTAGAAAGATTTTTGTCTTGATCTGAGACAAAGGTTAGGGAGTTGGCGGTTGTGGGGGATCAAAGGGTATTTAATATTATACGGGTGGAGTAGGCTGCTGTTAATCTAGTAGCAAGTAGAGCAAGGAGAATAATTAGGGTGTTGGACGGGTTGAAAAGTATGGATTCGAGAATTATGTCTTTAGAATAGAAACCTGACAGAAAAGGGGCTCCACATAGGGCTAGGTTTGCTGTTAATAGACAAGAGGATAAAAGAGGTTGGGTGATTGATGTAAGGCCTATAGTACGAAGATCTTGACTGTGATGGTGATGGTGGATTATTCTACCAGCACAAACAAAGAGAAGAGCTTTGAATAGAGCATGGGTTAAAAGGTGAAATATAGTAATGGAAGGGAGGTTTAGAGCCAAGGATATTATTATAACTCCAAGTTGGCTCAAAGTGGATAAGGCAATAATTTTTTTTAAGTCTATTTCGAGTATTGCTGTTATACCTGCTATTAGTATAGTAAGAGTGGCGGTTATTAAGAGTATTTTGTTAAAAATTGGAGCGGTTCTGAGGGAGGGATAAAATCGGATTAAAATAAATACTCCTGCGGTTACTAGGGTAGAAGAGTGAACTAGAGCTGAAACAGGAGTAGGAGCGGCTATGGCTGCTGGTAGTCATCTTGAGAATGGAATTTGGGCTCTTTTTGTTATTCCTGCAATTATAATAGAAAGAATAATTGTAGTTTGGAGAGGGGAGTCAGAGAATGATAAGTGAATTCAGTGGCCTTGAGAAAATAATCATGCAATACTAAGAAGAAGAGCGACGTCACCAACTCGGTTTATTAGAGCTGTGATTATACCTGCTCTAAGGGCTTTTGGGGTTTGGTAATAAATTACAAGAAGGAAGGATATTAATCCTAACCCATCTCACCCAAGAAGGAGCGCAATTAGACTAGGGATAAAAATTATAAGGTTTATAGATAAAACAAAGAGAAGAATTAAGTAGGTAAACCGAGTTTTGGAAAAATCTTGATTTATGTAGGAGGTTGCAAAGTGAAGGACATTAGCGGAAATAAAGAGAACTGTGGCTGAAAATAAAGTGGATGAGTAATCAATAATTAATGGAAGAGTAAAATTTGTAGAGTTGAAGGAAAAGAAATATCATTCTAGGATAATATATTTTTTTCTAAGTGTAAGAATTAAAGATCTAAAAAATATGGGGAGAAATATAATTCAGAGGTATTTTCTGGCAATTTTACATGGGTTAAGATAAGACATGAATCAAGGACAAAATTTGTATTTTTGGGGCCACATTCCAATGTTTGATTATAAACTACCTTGATAGAAGATAACTAGGGGAATAACTAGGAGAAGGATGAGAATTGCGCAGGGGAGAAATATTTTTCATGTGAGATCTATTAATTGATCGTATCGAATACGTGGGAATGAAGCGCGGGTTCAAATAAAGAGAAAAGCGAATATTGTTGTTTGAGTAACTAATAAAAGATTAGAGGAGGTGCTTAAGAATAGAACAGAAGTGAGGAGGGCCATAAATAAAATGTTTGCATATTCTGCTATGAAGATAAGGGCAAAGGAGCCTCTTCTATATTCAATATTAAATCCTGAGACCAGTTCGGATTCTCCTTCTGGGAGATCAAAAGGGGTACGGTTAGTTTCAGCAAGAGTGCTTGAAATTCATATAAGGAAAAGGGGTGACATTATAATTAGGGGTCAGGAGTTTAGTTGGGAATTAATATGGAAGATATCAAAAGAAGAAAAAATAATTAAAATGGGGAGAATAATAAAAATTATTCTTACTTCATAGGAAATAGTTTGAGCAACTCTTCGGATTGCCCCTAGCAGGGCATATTTGGAATTTGAAGTTCAGCCGGCTCCTAGTGTAGTGTAGACATTTAATCTTGAAACACTGAGAAAAAAAAGAATACCTAAGGGTATAAATATAGAGGGGTATAGGTGGGGAAAGATAGATCATAGAATTAGGGTTAGGCTTAGGGTTATAATAGGAGCAATTAGGAATGGAATAATATTTGCTATTGATGGTTTGGATTGCTCCTTAACGAAGAGTTTAAGGGCATCAGCCAAGGGCTGAGGAATTCCCATAAGGCCTACTTTATTAGGACCTTTACGGATTTGAAAATAACCAAGGGCTTTTCGTTCTGCGAGGGTGAAGAAAGCTATGGCTAAAAGGGCACATAAGTAAATAGTAATAGAGGTGAGAATGAAGGGAAGAAACATAGTTAAAGGAGGGTTCTCATATTTAGGGTTTAAGTCTAATGCACTAATCTGCCACTTTAACAGGATTTTAGGTGATTCGAACACCTTTTAATGATTTTCAAAATCATAGTTTTCCAAATAAATCCTTGTTTTTTAAGAAAGTTTCTTTCTTTTTGAGTGCAAATCAAGTGTTCTATCTAAACTAAAAAAACAAGACATAAGAAGATTATCTTCTGGGAGACGGGCCGAAACCGTTGTGCGTTAGCGTATGTCTAGGTGGGGTGGTCATCTGAGTAGAGGGATAAAAGAAGACAGAAAATAAATGCCTGAATTAAACAAATTCCTATTTCGAAGAGAACATAGCCTGTTTGGATTAGAATTACTAAGGTTGAAGAAGTTAAAGAACCAGAGAATAAAGAAAAAGAGAGATAAATACCTATTAAACCTAGAACAATATGACCTGCCGTTATATTTGCTACAAGACGGAATCTTAGAGTGATTGGTCGAATTAGGGTTCTGGTCATTTCAATTAAAATGAGGGCAGGACTTAGTCAGAGTGGTGCTCCAGTGGGGAGAAGAGAAGCAGCGAATTTTTTAGGATTGTAGGAGAGGGAAGAGATAATTAATATAAATCAAAGGGGGAGGCCTAGAGTTAAGGCAAAAAGAAGATGGCTTGATAGGCTGAGAACATATGGGATTAGGCCAAGAAGATTAATTAAAATGAGTAAAAGGAAAAGGGGAACAATAAGAGAGGATAAGCCTTTGATTTGAATCCCGGTGGTTCGTGTTATTTGTTCTCATATAAGATTTAGTGAGGAGAAAATAAGTCAGGTGTTTCGATTTGGTTGGAGTCAGAAGGAAGCGGATATAAGTAGGAGAATGATGAGGCAGGAAGCTCAAATTGGGGTGATAAAGATGAGGGTGGATGATACAATGGCAGGGTCAAAGGATGAAAAAATGTCTGATAACATTTCAAAACTTGAAATTAATTCATTTAGGGCTTTGAAGGCTCTTAGTTTATTTTAACTTAAAGTTTTATTTTAGAATAATTTTATCTCATAGTTTAGAAGAGAGAGGAAAGAGGAGAAAAATGGCGAAGAATAAAAGGGTAAACACTTGGCCTAATCAATCATAAGGGGGTTCAACTGGGCATCCTCCAATTCATGTTAACAGGGAGAAATCTGCAATCAGGCTTCAGAAGAGAATTTGGTTAAGGGGATAAAATGATATTGATTGGAGGGTTGATTTGTAGGAAAGTGGGGGCAGAAATAAAATAAGGACGGCTATAAGAAGGGCGACTACTCCCCCTAATTTATTTGGAATCGATCGAAGAATGGCGTAAGCTCAGAGAAAGTATCATTCTGGTTTAATATGAATTGGGGTTACTAGTGGGTTGGCTGGGATAAAATTTTCGGGGTCAGTGAAGAGAGAGGGGTTAAGAAGTGTTAAGAAAACAATAAAGAGGGAAATGAGAAAAAATCCGAATAAGTCTTTTGATGTGAAGTAGGGATGGAATGGGACTTTGTCTAGATTTCTATTAATTCCTAGGGGATTATTGGATCCAGTTTGGTGAAGGAATAATAGGTGAATTATGGTAAATGCCAAGATTGAGAAGGGGAGTAGATAATGGAAAGCGAAGAATCGGGTAAGAGTGGCGTTGTTTACTGCAAACCCTCCTCATAATCACTCTACTATGTCTGGGCCTGCGTAAGGGATGGCGGATAGAAGATTAGTAATAACAGTTGCAGCTCAGAATCTTATTTGGCCTCAGGGAAGAACGTAACCCATGAAAGCAGTAGCCATAGATAATATAAATAAAATAACTCCAATATTTCATGTGGATGTAAGTTTGTATGAGCCATAATATAGGCCTCGGCCGATATGGAGGTAAATAGAGAGGAAAAAGGCTGAGGCAGTATTAGCGTGAGTGTTACGAATTAATCATCCGTAGTTTACGTCTCGTATAATGTGAACAATAGATGAGAACGCTGAGTCGACATGGGGGGTGTAGTGTATTGTGAGAAATAAACCTGTAATGATTTGGATTATAAGACATAGACCAAGGATAGAGCCTAGATTTCATCATATTGAAATATTTCTTGGGGAAGGGAGGTTAATTAAAGATGAATTTATAATTTTAAGAAGTGGGTGGGATTTTCGTAGGGGTTTAAACATAAAAGTTAAAAGGACGTAGAGGTGAGCGAGCTTGAAAGACGATTTTTGTGACAGCAATTAGGGTAAAGAAGAGAATTAGGGTTAAAAGGAGAAATGGGGTTGCTCATATTATAATAAAGAGTTTTGTTTCAGGAAGGAAGAGTAGGGAGGCAGGAATAAGAGTAAGGAGGGGGGAGTTAAAGGATTTTAGAGAAAATATTAGTATAGTAAAGAAGCTAAGGAAAAGGGGTGCCAAGTAGAAAAAATGAATTTTTATTTGCTGGTTAGGGGCAATAGCTGAAAAATAGGCAAATATTACTAATATTCCTCCAATATAAATTAGGAAAATAATAAATCCAAATCATCTTGAGTGGAGAAAGGCGGTGAGAAGAGCTGTAAATAAGGCTATAAGTCAGATGGTAACTCCTAAAATTAAAGGGGAGGTTCTTAAGGGGAGTATAAAAATAAAAGAAAAGATTAAAGATGAAAGGAGAAGAAGAGTCATTCACAGTTATGTGATTTTAATTATGATCCTCATCAGTAAATACAGAGAAATAGGCAGATTCATACTACATCTACAAAGTGTCAGTATCACGCTGCGGCTTCAAAGCCAAAGTGGTGAGATGGCGAGAAGTGATGAAGATATGCTCGAAGAAGACAAACAATAAGGAAGGTTGAACCAATTAGGACATGAAGACCGTGAAAGCCTGTAGCTACAAAGAATGTGGTACCAAATACTCTATCTGCAATTGTGAAGGATGCTTCAAAGTATTCGCCTGCTTGTAGGAAAGTAAAATAAACTCCTAAGAGAATTGTCAAGATTAAGGCTTGCATAGTTTCTTGGCGATTACCTTCAAGGATTCTATGGTGGGCTCAGGTTACAGTTACTCCAGAGGCAAGGAGAACAGCGGTATTTAGGAGAGGAACACCAAAGGCATAAATAGGAGAGATCCCTGTGGGGGGTCAGCAGCATCCAATTTCAGGAGTGGGGGAGAGCCTTCTATGAAAAAAGGCTCAGAAGAACCCTGAGAAGAATATTACTTCAGAAAGAATAAAGAGGATTATTCCTATTTGGAGACCTTTTACTACTTTTTTGGTATGATGGCCGAGGAATGTGCCTTCTCGTGCAACATCTCGTCATCATTGAAATATGGTGAGAAGAGTTAAGGGAAGGGCAAATAGGAAGCCGAAGGGCCCATATCCGTGAAATCAGAAGGCAATTCTTCTAACAAGAAGAAGGCCTCTTATAGAGCCTGTTAAAGGTCAAGGTCTTAGTTCTACGAGGTGAAATGGTTGTTGTACCATTATACTTCCTTTAAGTTTATTTAATCTTATTGCTTGGAAGGCAATTGTACTTCAAATACTGAGGAGGTAATAAGAGGGAATTCCCGTTGGTAGGTTTACAATCTACTGCCTTTTCTCGGCCATCTTATTAGCTTCATTTTCAGTTGCGAGGGGAGGCGGAGTTGGAGATTGGTTTAAAATAAGGGAATTGAGGAGGGAGGTGTCATCAGAAGAGGAGGATGAAGAGAACTAACAGGGCTCAAAATATAATTAGTCTCTGGGTTCATAATATGGGAGAGATATGGGGCATTGAAAAACATCATTTTAATATGATAATTTAGGATTGACAATCTTATGTTATTTTTTAACTAGTTTTTCTTTTATAGGAATTGTTTTAGGGATTTTATGGTTAGATTAAGGGAGGATAATCAATCAGGGGAAGGGTCGGATGATCTTATTGAGAATTTTTTAATTCATTTTAGAAAGGAGTCAGGATGAATTGCTTCAATTGCAATTGGTATAAAACTGTGATTTGCGCCACAGATTTCTGAACATTGGCCATAGTAAACTCCTGGGCGGGAAAGATAAATAGTTAATTGGTTAGATCGACCTGGAATAGCGTCTGCCTTTACTCCAAGAGAGGGTACAGCTCATGAGTGGATTACGTCTGCGGCAGTAACTAGGACACGAATTTCTATTTCAATTGGGAGGATCGCTCGGTGGTCTACTTCTAGGAGGCGGAATTCTCCTCTTTTTAGGTCTGAGGTGGGTACTATATATGAGTCAAATCTGAAGTTATTGAAGTCTGGGTATTCATAGGATCAGTATCATTGACGCCCCACGGTTTTCAGAGTCACTTGGGGGTTTACTGATTCGTCTATAAAATAGAGAAGACGAAGGGAAGGGAGTGCTAAAAAGAGAAGAATAAGAGCTGGAATTATGGTTCAAACTGTTTCTAGTTGTGCGGCTTCAAGTGTTTTTCGTGATGAGAAGGAATTAAGAACAATTGTAGTAAGTATATATCCTACAAATGTGACTACAGAAATTAAAATTAAACATGCGTGATCATGAAGTTTAATTAGATAAAATATTGAGGGGGCGACGGCTTCTTGTAAGGAGAGTTGACCTCATACTGCCATTTAAATGAGCTAAGAAGATAGCAAAGTCCTAATTAACAGTTAGGTGCCTAATGGCTTTCATTTATTAAATTTTAGGGATTGTTACTGTAGGTGATTCTGGGGCGTTATGAAAATCAAGAGGGAGAGATTCTTGTCATTCAAGAGATGTGGGTACGTGGGATGAGGCAATAATTCTTCGTTGTCTAAGAAGGGCTTCTCACAGGAGGAAAATAAAAAAGAGAAGGGCTACAAAGGATAATATAGAACCAACGGAGGAGATTAGATTTCATTTTGTGTAGGCGTCGGGGTAATCAGAATATCGTCGGGGTATACCTCTTAATCCTAAGAAGTGTTGAGGAAAGAAGGTTAAATTTACACCAATAAATATTAGGTAGAATTGGGCTTTTGCTCAGCGGGAGTGAAGGCTTATTCCTGTAATAAGGGGGAATCAATGGGTGACTGCACCAAATATAGCAAATACTGCGCCTATTGACAGAACATAATGGAAATGAGCGGTTACATAGTATGTATCGTGGAGTATAATATCAAGAGAAGAGTTGGATAGTATAATACCAGTTAGGCCTCCTATTGTAAAGAGGAAAATAAATCCTAAGGCTCAAAGAACTGGGACTTCGAATTTGATTCGTCCTCCATGAAGTGTCGCTAATCATCTAAAAATTTTAATTCCTGTTGGAATAGCGATGATTATTGTTGCTGCGGTGAAGTAAGCTCGTGTATCAACATCTAGTCCAACAGTGAACATGTGGTGGGCTCATACAATAAAGCCTAAAAATCCAATTCCTAGTATAGCGAAGATTATACCCAGGGAGCCAAAAGGTTCTAATTTTCCTGTATAATGGGTAACTACATGGGAGATTACTCCAAATGCTGGAAGAATTAAAATATATACTTCTGGGTGTCCAAAAAATCAGAATAAGTGTTGGAATAGGACTGGGTCTCCTCCCCCTGTAGGGTCAAAGAAGGAAGTGTTTAGATTTCGGTCTGTTAAAAGTATAGTAATTCCTGCTGCTAGAACTGGAATTGATAAAACTAAGAGAAGACCGGTGATGGCTACCGATCAAACAAATAAAGGGGTTCGTTCAGGGGTTATACCTGCTGGTCGTATGTTTAAGGCGGTGGTGATAAAATTAAGGGAACCAAGAATGGATGATACTCCGGCTAGATGAAGAGAGAAGATGGCTAGGTCTACGGACGGACCGGAGTGGAAAATATTGTTTGATAGAGGGGGGTATACAGTTCATCCTGTACCTACGCCACCTTCTACAACGGCTGATATAGTAAGAAGAATTAGGGAGGGGGGAAGCAGCCAGAATCTTATATTATTTAGGCGGGGGAAGGCTATGTCTGGGGCTCTTAGAAGGGTAGGGATTAATCAGTTTCCAAACCCTCTTATTAGAACAGGCATTACTAGGAAGAAAATTATTAGAAATGCGTGGGCGGTTACTAGAACATTGTAGATTTGATCATTTCCTATAAGAGCTCCAGGTTGTCTTAGTTCAATACGAACGAGGAGACTTATAGAGGTTCCAAGAAGACCTGATCAAATGCCAAAAATGAAATATATAGTACCAATATCTTTGTGGTTTGTTGAAAATAGTCAACGCAT